GTTGGACCTTTGATTAAGTAACATCTCTTTTTAAATAACATCTCTTTTTTCTTGACCTCCTGCGGATTAAAGAAAGGAGGAGGTCAAATTCGGGTTGCTGCTTAAGTTAGTAAAGTTATTTCATTGTAATTCGACCTAAGCTAAGAAGAACAGAATCACGCTCTGTAGGATTTGAACCTACGACATCGGGTTTTGGAGACCCGCGTTCTACCGAACTGAACTAAGAGCGCTTTCTTATCACAATATAAAAGACCGTAAATAAATCAATTTTTATTGTAACCCCCCACTATATATATATCTTGCATGCATATGTATCATAAAGAAAGGGTTATGTATGTCCAATTTTCATTGATCTCAATTGATCCTTCATTACTACACATAGGAGAAGTAATAAATAGGGATGACAGGATTTGAACCCGTGACATTTTGTACCCAAAACAAACGCGCTACCAAGCTGCGCTACATCCCTTTCAATTAGCCTACAGTGTCATTGTAGAGAATCCCCGGCTTGTTTTCCACATCGTAATTTCCTCTATTGATATACTATACAATTTATCTTGCCATTTCTTCTTTGTTCATCTCATATACATATAAACATATAATAAAAGAATAGAATAATTCAATTATCTTAAAAAAAAATGATAAATTTACCTTTACTCTATTTATTTATTATTTAAATTTATTTCTATATTCTATATATAGAATTCTATTATTAAGATTAATAAAATAATTCTATTAAACTCTAAATTTTATTAAAATTTAGAAATCTAGAAATTAATCAATATATTTTATATTAAATATTTTATTTTATTATAGAAAATAATAAATAGAATAAGAATATTTAATTTCAATAGTAATCTAAATTATTACTATAAATTGAATTTCATTTTATAAACCCAACATATAAATAAATTGATATCGGTAATATTCATAAAATAAGTGGACATCTTTTTCTGTTGTAAAGAAAGGAAAGAAAATAGAATCTATCGGGTCGCTATATCCATTTTAGTTAGGGATTCCCCGTACAAATACAAGTGATCCTTAACTACATATGTATCTGATCATATATGTATTACAATAAAAAAGGAGGATTTTCAATGCGAGATATAAAAACATATCTTTCTGTGGCACCCGTGTTAAGCACTCTGTGGTTCGCGTCTTTAGCAGGTCTATTGATAGAGATCAATCGTTTATTCCCAGATGCGTTGACATTCCCTTTTTTTTCATTCTAGTTAGGGATGAAGAAGCTTAAAGATACAATAAATTATCTGTGACTAACTCCCCCCCCCCCCCTTCTTTGTTTTGTTCTTGACTGTCATTTTTTTAGGATAAAAAAGAAGATTCACCCGGAACAAAACTCGGGTTTAGGCTGAATTAATAATTAATAGAGGGAGAACAGAAATGAAAAAAAAAAATAAGGTTCGAGGACAACAAAAGCATACAAGATACTTAAATTTAATACTGGTACTAATTTAATTGATAGTTAGAAATCGTTGTATTACTTATTATTTCTCTATTGATATTGATTGCAATGAAATATTTCAGAATTGGATTTATTTCGAGTCAGCAACTTCTTTCTTTCTTGTTTCGGATCGAAAGTGGAAGAGTTGGGTGAATCCAAAATAAAAAGGGAGGTTCATGGCCAAGGGTAAAGATGTGAGAGTAAGAGTTATTTTGGAATGTAACAGTTGTGTCCGAAACGATATTAATAAGAAATCACGGGGTATTTCCAGATATATTACTCAAAAGAATCGACACAATACGCCTAGTCGATTGGAATTGAGAAAATTTTGTCCCTATTGTTACAAGCATACAATTCATGGGGAGATAAAGAAATAGATAAAATGTAACGCGTGTGTAAACCCTCCAAGGAACAGGAATCAATTACATAAACATAATAATATAAATATAATAATATATATAAATAAACTATAAAAATAAAAACAACCAAATCCTATTTCGGTCGGATCAAAAATTAGAATTAAGAAATAGGATTTTAAAGATAAGGAATAAACCATGGATAAATCCAAGCGACTTTTTCTTAAATCCAAGCGATCTTTTCGTAGGCGTTTGCCCCCAATTGGGTCGGGGGATCGAATTGATTATAGAAACATGAGTTTAATTAGTCGATTTATTAGTGAACAAGGAAAAATATTATCTAGACGAGTGAATAGATTGACGTTGAAACAACAACGATTAATTACTATTGCTATAAAACAAGCTCGTATTTTATCTTTGTTACCTTTTCTTAATAATGAGAAACAATTTGAGAGAACTGAGTCGACTCCTAGAACTACGGGTCCTCGAACTAGAAATAAATAGATAGGCCTATTCCTCAATTGCAATTGAATCAAAATTCCAATCCGAACCCCAACTCGGATTGATTTTTTGTTCGAAAAATTCGAGAATCCAGATTGGATTGTCACGTTGTAAGAAAAAAGGCGTAAGGTAAATTAAATAAAGTAAAAAAATATTTCTTCTTTTTTTTTATTGAAGCATGTTCATTCATTTTGACTATATTTAATTTATCTATCCTATTAATTTATACTCGACCTTCCCGGAGCTCATTCTCCGGGGGCTCCGTTTAAATCATTACGGTGTATTCCCTCCCTTATCTGTATTCCTTCCCTTATGATAAAAAAATGGGATATCATAATCACCGAGGCTGTATTCCTCTAAGGTAACGTCATAAATAGATCGATAAGGAGCGACTGGGTACTTAGGAGCGGCTCGGTAATCATCTATGTTAATCTCGTAAAAAGAATTCATACTCAGGACCGCGATTTGTGCAAGCATTTTACGATTAATAAGTCGCTTCCTCTTGTACATATCATGTATTGATCTATTATAACTATTGTATAAATCATTCTCACGAATGCCTGCATTTATCCGAGTGATCCACAAACGACGAAAATTTCTCTTTTGCCTGCCCCTATCCCGATGAGCAGAAACTAAGGCTCTCATTTTCTGTTGAAAAGTAGTTCGAGTAAGTCTTGAATGAGCCCCTCGAAAGGTTGATGCAAATAAACGAATTTTTGTTCTACGTCTCCGGGCTATATACCCTCGTCTAATTCTGGTCATTGAATCAAATGAAACTTTGATGAATATGAATAACTAATTGATTTATTTTCTTTCAGTCATTCTTTTCTCCTTTCCTGGTCTATTAATAACAAAACGGATTCTTCCGATGTATAAAAAAATTCCAATGGCTTTTGCTACTATGACCTTCCCAACCACGATTTTTTCCAGGCATTTAACCCCGAAATAAGGAAATTGTATTGATACTAGGTATCAACAAAGAACAAAACAGTAAATTGTAAATTAAGTTGAGTATAGTATAAAGTATCAATAAATAGTAAAGCTAAATGCATAAATAAATAGTGGGTTCCATCGTTTCTATGGTTGCTTCTTAAACGGTGAGGTCCTCTCTATACACCGGAGCCCCTCCCTTCATTTAATCAATGTTATTAGTAACTTGTACAGTTCACATTCTTTGACTCTACCCATGAATTATCCAGTAATAGGTCTTTTCACAATGAGATCTACCCATACAGTAACGGTATTTAATTACAAAGGTTGGCTAGGTAGCTGACCCTGTTAGTCCGTTCTTGCAAGAGTGGGAGCATAATTCTTTTGCTTCTTAAATACTATTTGATTTTCCCCCGCTTAATGGATAACCATTTGCTACCAATGGGGAATTGCTTCTCATCTCCAATTGAGGTGATTGGATTTGCACCAATAGAAACCATAAATTTCATACACAATGGAGGTTTGTTTTTTTAGCTTCATATATTGAATGGAATTCTTCCATCCTATTCATTGGTACTGGTCATTGATACTGGAAAAACTTTTCCTTTATTTTGTTCCAGCTCATGATCTGAACGAGTCGCACATACACCCTAGTACATGTTCCTCGACGCTGAGGACATCCCCGAAGAGCGGGGGATTTTGTTACATTTTTTATTGGCTGTCTTGTATTTCTAATAAGTTGTTTAATGGTTGGCATGCTAAATCGTATATAAATGGTCTGGTTTAGATCAATCCTAACCAGATGATTATAAATTATTCTTATTTTTTTTTTTTTTACCTTATTTTACCCCGGTAAGCAGATAAAAAATGAAATTTAGGTTCATCCGAATTATGGTTCAAAATGGAATCTCGGATTTACCTGAAATCCCCGGCATTTTCGGTCGCTACAAGATCAACAATTCCATAAGCTTGGGCTTCTGTTGCTGACATAAAAACATCCCTTTCCATGTCTTCGGATACAACCCATAAGGGTTTGCCCGTTCTTTGTACATAAACCCTTGTGAGGGTTTCGCGAAGTTTCAGCAGTTCTTCCGCTTCTAGGATAAATTCTCCTGTTTGTGCCTTATAAAAAGAACTAACAGGTTGGTGGATCATTACCCTGATGATATAACATAATGAATGGTTCCTCGATCTCGTACGATCGGACGAAGGAAAGAGATAAAGAATAACAAGAAAAGAATAAAATAAGAATAGATATATAATTGAACAACCGTACAGGCATTTTTTGTGCATACGGCTCCACAATGGAATTTACTTTTCCTTTCGGTCGAGCAAAAAGAGAAATAGGATCCATCAAATCCCAATCTTTAAGTGATCCATTTACCAACCTTCTTTTCGGGGGGGTTCAAAAATACTATGATGGTTCCGTTGCTTTCTATATTTATCATTTATCTCGTATGTGATTCAGCAATCCCAAAGTTTCTTTTTGATCCGATCAAAATAAAAAAAAAGTAAAAAAAAAATGATCATTTTTTTTTGAGTACTCTTTCATAACATAAATATTGGAAAGAGACTTCTGGTGTGAAAACAAAAAAGTTTGTGACGCTGAAATGAATCCCGGATAGATAAGATCAAATCGGAGATACTTTTTGTCTCATATTACTCGCCCGATACATAATCTCATGTTATGAAAAAACAATAATGGTTTGTTCATATCGAACTCGAAGTGCCATGCTATTATTACTTAATATTCGTATTCTTATTCATATTACATGTCGCGAAGGCATAGTCTTATTTTTTCTCTCAAATCAAATAAAAAAACTCATTGGCGCCAAGCGTGAGGGAATGCTATACGTTTGGTAATTTCTCCTCCGACCAGGATAAAAGATCCCATTGAAGCGGCTAATCCCATGCATATTGTATGTACATCTGGTAGCACAAATTGCATAGTATCATAAATGGCTACTCCGGGCATTACCCACCCGCCGGGGGTGTTTATAAACAAATAAAGATCCCGGGTCTCATCTTCTATACTGAGATATACCATGAGACCAATAAGTTGGTTTGAGATCTCGCTATTAACGCCTTGGCCTAAAAAAAGTAATCTTTCTCGATGAAGTCGGTTGATTAGGACAAAATTTTATCCCTTAGGAACCGTACGCGCACCTTTGGATGCATACGGTTCAAAAAAATTGCGAAAAAAAAAGAATCAATGTGTTGATTCCAGCCCGCCTTCTTTTTTATAGTTAAATTTTATAGTTAAAGTATAGTAGGACTTTTCCACTTCTTAATGAAGGGGCTTTTTCTTCTATTTTTTTAAGAAAGATGATTTTTTGATCGCCTCTCCGTAAAAACGGAGAGAATCCACTAAACTTATCGAATTAATCTCTCATTGATGTATTGTTTCATCGAAATCCAATCCAAATTACGATGTAATTTTCTTGTTCCTGAATGGGCCTCCTCAATTTTTTTAGGTTTATATTCTACTCCGGGTAAAGATCCGCCCGATTTCAATTTGTACATATAGCACAAATGATCCCAATACCACTTTTTTTGGTACGACTTTTTTTTCAATCATTTCTTTCATGCCTTTCTTACGACAAATATTTGATGTAGTCATCATATTATTTCATTGATTGACAGTTTGAGATCGTTCATATGCTATAAAGTAATGACTTATGTATGGTATGATAGAAGTGGTAATCACATATATTACCAATCGGGTATTTTCTGAACGGAGCCTGGATACTTCATTTTATTGGTCCAACCAAGCAAGCCAACCATAAATTTTTATAATGGATAATATTAATATTGATCTCAACCCCCCTCAAAAATGGATCTAATTGCACTTCACGCTCCAAATTATTGATGGTTTTCAAGCAATCTTTTTTGGGCGAAACAGAGGGTATCTCCAGCGGGGGAGAGAACGGGGAAATCCCATACGACCCAATATGTCTGACAAGTCGCACTATATGTCAACCCAAATTGCATCTTCCTCTCCAGGACTCCGAAAAGGTACTTTTGGAACACCAATAGGCATCAACTGAAAGAAAGGGTAGTTGAGTATTATATTTTACTTTGATGTGGAAACGTAATGTTGTATTTTATCCATATATATTAGAAAATTCCTAGAGTAAGACGAAATGAATAAAGGTAAATTATTACGAATGGGTAGGGCTGTTCAAATGATGAACAAGTATCTACGCATTCGCTCATAGAAAATGGGACCAATCTCCCCATTGCGTATTGGTACTTATCGGGTATAGAATAGATCTGCTTATCTTTGTTCCTACAAACAGAATTGTTCCATTATTACCAACGAAATGGAATTAAATAAATATTCACCCTTGCTCCGAAATAATCCACTGAAAGGGAGAGGTCCATAGCATAGTCTTTTCCAATGCGATAAAGTTACATAGTGTCTATTTTTCTTTGATAAAGGGGTATTTCCATGGGTTTGCCTTGGTATCGTGTTCATACCGTCGTATTGAATGATCCCGGTCGCTTGCTTTCTGTACATCTAATGCATACAGCTCTCGTTTCTGGTTGGGCCGGTTCAATGGCTCTGTACGAATTAGCAGTTTTTGATCCCTCCGACCCTGTTCTTGATCCAATGTGGAGACAAGGTATGTTCGTTATACCCTTCATGACTCGTTTAGGAATAATCAATTCATGGAGCGGTTGGAGTATCACAGGAGGGACTATAACGAATCCGGGTATTTGGAGTTACGAAGGTGTGGCTGGGGCACATATTATGTTTTCTGGTTTGTGCTTCTTGGCAGCTATCTGGCATTGGGTATATTGGGATCTAGAAGTATTCTGTGATGAACGTACAGGAAAACCTTCTTTGGATTTGCCCAAGATTTTTGGAATTCATTTATTTCTTTCAGGATTAGCTTGCTTTGGGTTTGGTGCATTTCATGTAACAGGCTTGTATGGTCCTGGAATATGGGTGTCTGATCCTTATGGACTAACCGGAAAAGTACAATCTGTAAATCCTGCGTGGGGGGTAGAAGGTTTTGATCCTTTTGTTCCGGGAGGAATAGCCTCTCATCATATTGCAGCAGGTACATTGGGTATATTAGCGGGCCTATTCCATCTTAGTGTTCGTCCGCCCCAACGTCTATACAAAGGATTACGTATGGGTAATATTGAAACTGTCCTTTCCAGTAGTATCGCCGCTGTCTTTTTTGCAGCTTTTGTTGTTGCTGGAACTATGTGGTATGGCTCCGCGACTACCCCGATCGAATTATTTGGTCCAACTCGTTATCAATGGGATCAAGGATACTTCCAGCAAGAAATATATCGAAGGGTTGGTGCCGGACTAGCCGAAAATCAGAGTTTATCAGAAGCTTGGTCTAAAATTCCCGAAAAATTAGCTTTTTATGATTACATTGGCAATAATCCAGCAAAGGGGGGATTATTTAGAGCGGGCTCAATGGACAACGGGGATGGAATAGCTGTTGGATGGTTAGGACATCCCGTCTTTAGAGATAAAGATGGGCATGAGCTTTTTGTACGTCGTATGCCTACTTTTTTTGAAACATTTCCAGTAGTTTTGGTAGACGGAGACGGAATTGTAAGAGCCGATGTTCCTTTTAGAAGGGCAGAATCGAAGTATAGTGTCGAACAAGTAGGAGTCACTGTTGAATTCTATGGTGGCGAACTCGATGGAGTGAGTTATAGTGATCCTGCTACCGTGAAAAAATATGCTAGACGTGCTCAATTGGGTGAAATTTTTGAATTAGATCGCGCTACTTTGAAATCTGATGGTGTTTTTCGTAGCAGCCCAAGGGGTTGGTTTACTTTTGGACATGCTTCGTTTGCTTTGCTCTTCTTTTTCGGACACATTTGGCATGGTGCTAGAACCTTGTTCAGAGATGTTTTTGCTGGTATTGACCCAGATTTGGATGCTCAAGTGGAATTTGGAGCATTTCAAAAACTTGGAGATCCAACTACAAGGAGACAAGTAGTCTGATACAATATTGCTCTGGTATCTTTCGCCTCCATTGGATTTTTGTGATTTAACTTTGACATAGAGTACTAGAGAAATCTTGATTTGAATCACCGCCCCTTTCTTTGACTCTTGTCCTTTCTTAATCTGGGAAATGATCCCAAATGAACAGGTGTGGAAGCTATAATTGTAAACCACGATCGAATTTATGGAAGCATTGGTTTATACGTTCCTCTTAGTCTCGACTCTAGGAATCATTTTTTTCGCGATATTTTTTCGAGAGCCACCTAAGGTTCCGACTAAAAAGGCGAAATGATTTTTCATTATTTTACATTACATTATCCAAATTGAAGTAAAGTAATGAGCCTCCTATGATATGGGAGGCTCATTACTTTACTTCAACTAGTCCCCGTGTTCCTCGAATGGATCTCTTAGTTGTTGAGAGGGTTGCCCAAAAGCGGTATATAAGGCGTACCCGGTAAAACTTACAAGTAAACCAGATATAAAGATGGCGACTAGGGTTGCTGTTTCCATTATTATAAAATTTAAAGACCACAATGGATCTATGATAAGATCGTTTATTTACAACGGAATGGTATACAAAGTCAACCGATCTCAACCAATGCAATAGGATTTATGGCTACACAAACCGTTGAGGGTAGTTCTAGATCTGGTCCAAGACGAACTACCGTAGGGAATTTATTGAAACCATTGAATTCGGAATATGGTAAAGTAGCCCCCGGGTGGGGAACTACCCCTTTGATGGGGGTCGCAATGGCTCTATTTGCAGTATTCCTATCTATTATTTTGGAGATTTATAATTCTTCCGTTTTACTGGATGGAATTTCAACGAATTAGGTCCATAAAAATCACGAAGTCCTGGCTTTTCAATCCAAAGTGAATCACTTAGGACTCGGATTTCTAGGCCATTCTGGCAGTTCGACCGTGGAATTCCTTTCTTTCTGTATTTCCGGAATATGAGTGTGTGACTTGTTATAATTGATCCTATTGATAGTACAGAGAGTAGGTCTGTCATCTTGAGAGAGATGGGTTCTGCCTCGTCGGATATTCATTTTTTTATCTGGAGCACAGAATATATGGAATAGATCAAGAAATATTTGAACTATGATTCATGCCTAGTATTCAGACCTCGCGACTGGACTCAAAAAAATTTAAAAGATTTATTTTAGAATTCTAAATCGAAGGGTTTGTTTTTCTTCCTTAAACATTCTATTCTGTTTATGTTTCTTTATTTTGACCAACGGACAAATCAAATGTTTCTCCGAATTTTTAGGCATTTCATCTATTAATTGAATAAGTGATGATCAAACGGTTCTTACTCAGAGAACCTTTGGGCTTAGGGGCTTTATTCAATCATCGTGGTTTTAGTATGAATCTGAGGTTTCAATCGATTCATAGGGTCTCAACAAGAGAATTCCTATCAATAATAAACAAAAAGAAATCCGAATAATTATAATTAGACACAAAAAAAATAAATAAAAATAGGGAAAAAGAAGATTCAAGAGGCCTGTAACTATCAACATAAAGACAAATGAGCCGACTTGATATTTTGGCATTATCATCACAAAGAAGAATTTGAGAGCTTTTTTCCTTCCTATCTTCGGAGAAGGTTGAGCGGACTAATAAGAATAAGAAGTTTCAAACTTTATATTACGTATCCATTGCAACCAGTATTGGGGTGTTTCTGCTTGAGCTGTACGAGATGAAATTCTCATATACAGTTCTCAGAGGGGAGTTCCCTTGGTTTACCTATCTCAATAAAGTATATGATTGGTT